GATGCACGGATCAGATATATCACGGCCAATTCCTCAGAAGATTCTTCCACAATGGACTCTGATAAGTGAGATTTCGAGTCAATGTTTACAGAATCTTCTTCTGCCCGAAGAAATGATTCATCGAAATAATGAGTCACCCGTTCCATTGATATGGGCACATCTGAGATCAACAAATGCTCGGGAGTTCCTCTATTCAATCTTTTTCCTTCTTCTTGTTGCTGGATATCTCGTTCGTATACATCTTCTCTTTGTTTCCCGAGCCTCTAGTGAGTTACAGACAGAGTTAGAAAAGATAAAATCTTTGATGATTCCATCATGTATGATGGAATTTCGAAAACTTCTGGATAGGTATCCTACATCTGAACTGAATTCTTTCTGGTTAAAGAATCTCTTTCTAGTTGTTCTGGAACAATTAGGAGATTCTCTGGAAGAAATACGGGGTTCTGCTTCTGGTGGCAACATGCTATTGGGTGGTGGTCCCGCTTATGGGGTCAAATCAATACGTTCTAAGAATAAATATTGGAAGATCAATCTCATCGATCTTGTAAGTATCATACCAAATCCCATCAATCGAATCATTTTTTCGAGAAATACGAGACATCTAAGTCGTACAAGTAAAGAGATCTATTCATTGATAAGAAAAATAAAAAACGTGAACGGTGATTGGATTGATGAGAAAATAGAATTCTGGGTCGCGAACAGTGATTCGATTGATGATGAAGAAAGAGAATTCTTGGTTCAGTTCTCCACCTTAACGACAGAAAAAGGGATTGATCAAATTCTATTGAGTCTGACTCATAGTGATCATTTATCAAAGAATGACTCTGGTTATCAAATGATTGAACAACCGGGATCAATTTCCTTACGATACTTAGTTGACATTCATCAAAAGGATCTAATGAATTATGAGTTCAATAGATCCTGTTTAGCAGAAAGACGGATATTCCTTGCTCATTATCAGACAATCACTTATTCACAAACCTCGTGTGGGGCTAATAGTTTTCATTCCCCATCTCCTCATGGAAAACCCTTTTCGCTCCGCTTAGCCCTATCCCCTTCTAGAGGTATTTTAGTGATAGGTTCTATAGGAACTGGACGATCCTGTTTGGTCAAATACCTAGCGACAAACTCCTATGTTCCTTTCATTACGGTATTTCCGAACAAGTTCCTGGACGACAAGCCTAAAGGTTATCTTATTGATGATATCGATATTGATGATAGTGACGATATTGATATTGATGATAGTGACGATATTGATGATAGTGATGATGACCTTGATATTGATACGGAGCTGCTAACGATAACTATGTATATGACGCCGAAAATAGACCGATTTGAGATCACCCTTCAATTCGAATTAGCAAAAGCAATGTCTCCTTGCATAATATGGATTCCAAACATTCATGATCTGCATGTGAATGAGTCGAATTACTTATCCCTCGGTCTATTAGAGAACTATCTCTCCAGTGAAAGATGTTCCACTGGAAAGATTCTTGTTATTGCTTCGACTCATATTCCCCAAAAAGTGGATCCCGCTCTAATAGCTCCGAATAAATTAAATACATGCATTAAGATACGAAGGCTTCTTCTTCCACAACAACGAAAGCACTTTTTCATTCTTTCATATACTAGGGGATTTCACTTGGAAAAGAAGATGTTCCATACTAATGGATTCGGGTCCATAACCATGGGTTCCAATGCACGAGATCTTGTAGCACTTATCAATGAGGCCCTATCAATTAGTATTACACAGAAGAAATCCATTATAGAAACTAATACAATTAGATCAGCTCTTCATAGAAAAACTTGGCATTTTCGATCCCAGATAAGATCGGTTCAGAATCATGGGATCCTTTTCTATCAGATAGGAAGGGCTGTTGCACAAAATGTACTTCTAAGTAATTGCCCCATAGATCCTATATCTATCTATATGAAGAAGAAATCATGTAAGGGAGGGGATTCTTATTTGTACAAATGGTACTTCGAACTTGGAACGAGCATGAAGAAATTAACGATACTTCTTTATCTTTTGAGTTGTTCTGCCGGATCGGTCGCTCAAGATCTTTGGTCTTCATCCAGACCCGATGAAAAAAATTGGATCACTTCTTATGGATTCGTTGAGAATGATTCTGATCTAGTTCATGGCCTATTACTATTATTATTATTAGAAGTAGAAGGCGCTCTGGCTCTGGCGGGATCCTCACGGACAGAAAAAGATTGCAGTCAATTTGATAATAATCGAGTGACATTACTTCTTCGTTCCGAACCAAGGAATCAGTTAGATATGATGCAAAATGGATCTTGTTCTATCGTTGATCAGGGATTTCTATATGAAAAATACGAATCGGAGTTTGAAGAAGGGGCCCTCGATCCGCAACAGATAGAGGAGGATTTATTCAATCACATAGTTTGGGCTCCTAGAATATGGCGCCCTTGTGGCAATCTATTTGATTGTATCGAAAGGCCCACTGAATTGGGATTTCCCTATTGGGCTGGGTCA